GTTGATTTATCATTCTTAACGTCTCTAATTCAAAACCGAACGTGAAACTTTGGTTTCATTCGGCTCCTTTATGGAAGATGGATAAATTCCCAAATGTAAGATATGAACAAAATTAAAAAAAGTTGACCCATAACATCTATGTCAGCTTTTCTGTCTGAATGCATTCAAAACAACCTGCTTTCTAGATGATCCTTGTAGAAAAGAAGGGGATTCTAACACTCTTTCTAGTTATTTCGTTCTCTATTTCTATATTTATATTTTAATAGAATCCTTAGGAAAAGGATTTTGTTTCCATCGAGCTAAAAGATTTGTCCATGTCTTTAGTAAACTAAAGACATTGTTTAATAGCTTTTTTGCTTCAATTTTCCCTATACAAAAAAAATAAAAATTGAAGATTTAGTTACGATTAGAAATAAATTTTCTATCTTTATCCATGGATTCCTTACTCATACTCATTCAATTAGAAGTATTGATCCAATTAAAAAAAATTATGTTTCGTTATTTGATAATCCAATTTTTAAATTTAAAATTGACTCTTGGATACAAATCACGAGAATGTATATTCTTCCTCGAATTTTTCATTGAAAGGTAAAGGAGGAAATCCTTTTTACGAGATAAAGTTTTTGATCGTAATGGGATATTAATCAACTCAGGGGACCCCTTAATAGTTAAGGGGTTAATCGAACGAATCACACTTTTACCACTAAACTATACCCGCTACAATCCGATTATTGTGTATAAATCGACTTTTTGTCGAACAAGAAACTTGATCGTAATCAAAAGAAAAGATAGGATCAAAAAAGAATCATGAAAATTAGAACATTAACGAGAGTACGTAATGAGATTAGGAAACGAGAACTCATTTCAATAACTAAATACCAAATCTTTTGTTTAGCGTTTTTTGGTGGATATGGCTTGACAAAACTATTTAAGCCGTAACATAAAAATGCATTGTTTAAGAATTCATAGTTGCCTTGTTTTCGTATCTTATTTTTTTTTTTTTTATAAATTTACTTTAACTAATATTTATATTTATTTTTTATTTTAAATAACTATTTTTTATTTTAAATAACAATAGAGTAAATATAAAGGTAAAAAATTAAGATAAAAATGACGTTTGGATTATGACTCGAAACTAAAAATAAAATAGTCCCTCTTATGATAGTTTCAATATTAATAATAAACTTTTGTGTTTTCAAATAAAAAAAAAATTATTTTAATTTGATTGGTTGGAACAAAAGATGCCCGGCCCAGCTAGGTACTGACCAGGCCAAGCCGGGGAAAGAAAAGGTTTTTTTGGAAAAAATCAAAAAGGTATTTTTTTTATTTTTTCTTACAAAAATATAAAAAAAACTAAATAAAAAAAAGGCAAAGGCTTTGTTCAAGCCTTATTTTGACTTATGTAACAAAGTAATTATCCTTTGTCAATTGGGGAGAGATGGCTGAGTGGACTAAAGCGTCGGATTGCTAATCCGTTGTACGATTTTTTCGTACCGAGGGTTCGAATCCCTCTCTTTCCGTTTTCATCGATAACTTTTTATTTCTTTTTGAATGTTTCGCAAGTTCTTTTGTTTTTTTAAGTTATTTTAATAGTTACATAGTTAAAAATGTGAAAGAGCTAAAATTTTACTAAAGAACATTTTTAAAAATAAGAAAAACAAAAAAAACTTATTTCTTTTTTATTCTTCACGTCCAGGATTACGCCCCGGATCATTAGATAGGAATCCGAAGATGAATAAAGAGACAAAGAATATCACTGTCGTGTAAACAAATAGTTTTAGAGTAAGCATTACAGAATCTCCAAGATTTTTTTTTATAAAAAAGAGAGTAGATTTTCCATTTGTATATTTGTATTTTAGATTGCATACCCTACTATAATTTTTATAATTTTTTATTTTGCCACCAAATCAATAAATAAACTAAAGTTATTTTCAGATTATAAAAATAAAAGAATTTTTAAAAATTCCATTTTTAATATTTTAAAAAAGTCGAGTTTTTAATTACCAAAAAGTTTTTTTTATACTCACAATTAGACATTGTGGAAGACGCCAAAAGTTATTCCAATGTAAAAAGGTCAGAATAAGGAAGTGAAATGTGGTGTTCCCAACTTATCACAGCTATACCAGAATTTAAATATTTGAATCGAGCATTGCTACTGTAAGACCTATTTAATCTTATCGATTGTTAGAATTTTTTTTTTTCGATTTTTTTTCGAATAAATCATATAAATTATAAATTTGTCCAGGGCAGTATTCTTTAAAACCGTATTAAATTAAAAAAATCATCGAAAACTTACAGCAGCTTGCCAAACAAAAGCTAAGAGAAAAAAAAGCACAGGTATTACTGGCATAACATCTACGATTGGATTTAAAAAAGCGTAGGCCTCGGGCAATTTGGCGACCAAAAAACTACTTGAATAAAGGTCAGAATCAAGAAAGATCCAGATCAAACTTAATATATTAAGCATAACAAATATTTTGTTCTTGAGGGTAATTTTATTTTTTTTTTATTTTGATTGAGTTATTAATAAGTTGAGTTATTTAGAGAAGGGTAAATGAATAAAAATAAATTAGATATACCAAAAAGCCTTCTTTGATTTGAACTTCACCAATCAAAAATCCTTCAACTTCAATTCTCAAATCAAAAGTGAATAGGATAAATCATACTTTCATATAATATCTTAATTGAATTAGATGTAATGATCAATAAATTCATCAGTTTAATTCTGTATCTACACATACAAAAATTCTCTCAATAAGCTAATATATTTAGTATATTTTTAGACTGAATTTGACGAACAACTAGTACCAATATTAGTGTCTATTAGTATTGAATATAAATGGGGCGTGGCCAAGTGGTAAGGCAACGGGTTTTGGTCCCGGTATTCGGAGGTTCGAATCCTTCCGTCCCAGAGCGTATTTGTCCACACACCCAATATAGTATGATACTATCGCAGTCTTTTCCCATATATATCAATATATATGACCTATATTAGGTCGTTTATTTTTTATCAGAATAAAATAAAGGTTACTTTTTTGAACAACCTTTTGTTTAATAGTATAATCTTTAAAACGTTTTATTCTTAATCAGTCTTCATATATTTTTCACAAATTTAATCTGTTCAAATAAGACATAGATTTAATAGAATATATTTGTGATCTATCTCTGAAATTGATGATTTCTTATGAGTTCTTAGTACTCGAAGAAGTTAAATTTTTTAATTTATCTTATCACTATATCAAGTTATTTGAAGATGCAGATTCAAAAAGAACTTATTTGTTTGAATTTTAGTCATGTTATTTTTATTTCAACTTAAAAAATATATTTTTTTATTTTTTTTTTTATAATTTTATAATATAAATTATTATATTATTTTATTGCGACTTTGTCAGAAACTCTATTTAATGATAGAAGATAGAATATAAGTATAAAAGGAAAAAATAAAATAAAAATATAGATTATTAGGTATCGACCGAACCAATAACTATTCATGATTCCATAATGGAATTAATTACATACCGGTTTCAAATCCAAACTAAAGAAATGTTATGGTAAAACTTCGTTTAAAACGATGTGGTAGAAAGCAACGTGCGACTTGAAGGACACGATCCACTGTGGATTCTTACACCCACCATTTTTATATTATATAGGAATTATATAGGAATGAAAGTGCTTTTGTCTCGACATCCTTTGTTCTGTTCCACCATAACTCTCGTTTTTTTGGGGGGGGTTGTTATGGAAACTGTATCGTATAGGATGGAGCTCGAGCAGAACGTATTGATTAGTTTATCAGAGGCAAGAATCTAGGGTTAGTATCAATTAATAAATTGGGATAACTTTGTTAAGTATATTTTCGATATAGAAATCGAAAGGATCCAATTCCAATTCAAAAGTAAAATTTTTTGGAATTTGAAAAACACTTTCGATCAAATGAAAAATTTATTTCACAGGAATCAACCATTTGTATGATTTGTTGATCGAAAGAAATCACAACAAATGGTATGTTGCTGCCATTTTGATTGAAACCGAAACGATTAAAGATCACTGAAGTAATGTCTAAACCCAATGATTCAAGGCAAAAAAAGATAAAGGATCCTAGAACAAGGAAATACCGTTTTCAATTATCTCAAATACGCGAACTATGAAGAATCAAAATAGATTCGAAAGAAGACAGACAAAAAGAAAGGGAAAGGGGATTAGAGACCGCTCAATAAACGAAATACATATAAAGGTTTCCTTGTTTCCTTTGGGAGTTATCCAACTTGAGTTATGAGAGTGCAAATTACAAATACAAATAATTTGTTTGGTTGGGGAAAGAATAAGAAACAAATATTTCAAGCATATGATGATAAAGAAAAAGAAATAAAACTCTTGGTCTAATTGATTTGATGATTTTATGGATATATTTGACATTAGAATTTTATACATCAAAATAACTTTAATTTTCTTGAGCCGTACGAGGATAAAACTTCTTATACGTTTCTCGGGGGGGATTATTTACATCTATCCCAATGAGCCATTTATCGAATTGTTGCAATTGATGTTCGATCCCGAAGAGAAGGAAGAGTTCTTCGTAAAGTAGGTTTTTATGATCCGATAAAGAATCAAACCTATTTAAATGTTCCTGTTATTCTATATTTTCTTGAAAAAGGGGCTCAGCCTACAGGAACTGTTCATGATATTTCAAAGAAGGCGGGTGTTTTTATGGAACTTCGCCTTAATCAGCAAACAAAATTCAATTAACAAAATATATATAAATTAATTAATAGATAATAGAGGGTGTGGGTGATTTGTATAGAGTTTTCTATAATCTTTTCTTTGCTTTTCTACTACATAATGTCCTCTTTTATAACGATAAAAGTTTATTTACACGTCAAGGGGCGTTTTTCAGTGAAATTCTATGAAGAAAGAAAAAAGTAAAGGGTTAATTTTTTATTTATTTATATTTACTTACTTATATTAATTGAATAAACAGGGTTTTTATACTTCATTTGTTTAATTTATTCGTCCGTATATACTGTATGTAAATTATATATGTAGTGCCAATCCAACATAAACCCTTAGTTTTTTATTTTTATTTTAAAAAATTTAAATTAAAACTTTAATTCAAGTTATTATTATTTTTTTTTGTCTATTTTTCTATTGTATTCTTTTCTCAACATTCATATTGACAACAGTGTATCGAATAAATATAATCTGAGCGTGAATAAAAATAAATAAATCTATATTTTTTCCGTCCTATGGATTTTGTTTCATTCAAATAAACAAATAAAGGATTCATTGGATGTGTTGTGATACAAGAAGTATTTTTTTATTAATGATTAAAATATAATAATGGATAACATAAAAGTAAAAGAAAAGAGTTAGGCGACAAATATTTTTATTTAGATTTTTATCAGATTTGTTCATAATTGATTATAAATTTTTATATTTTTTTTTTGCTTTTTTTTTTTTTTAAATAAATTGATTGTGACCCGTACAATTCAATCTATTTATTTATTGGGATTTCGTTTGTATCTATACATTCTAATTATTTTAGTTCGGGTTGCTAACTCAACGGTAGAGTACTCGGCTTTTAAGTGCGTCTAGCATCTTTTACACATTTGTATGAATCAATGGATTCGTTTATACCATCGGTAGAATTTGTAAGACCGCGACTGATCCTGAAAGGAATGACTGGAAAAAGCAGCATGTCGTATCAATATAGAATTCTAAGAATATTTAATTCTTACTGTATATTTAATTCTTACTGTATATTTCATTCTTACTGTATAAAAGTATAAGAATATATAAGAGTATAAGAATGGGGCAAAACCCTTGTTTAAATTGTTTGAATTATTGGCTTTGAACAAAATATAAAAATTTTAAAAAGCAAAGAAATTAAAACTAAATTGAAAGTTGGGTCCCTTAAATAAATGGATAGAACCTAACTATAGGTTCCAATTATACGAAACATAAAGTAACGAGCTCCTGTTCTTAATTGTTGACTGATTACCTGATCTAATTAGACGTTAAAACTATATTAGTGCTTGACGCAGGAAAAACGCAGGAAAAGCTTTTCCCATGAGTGTATTATTGATTTTTTATGAATCCTAACTATTAGTTATCTCTATTATGTAGCGGAGATAAATGTGTATCAAGAAGGCAGTATTTTGATAAATAATTTTTTTTAATCAAAAGAGCGATTGGATTGCAAAAATAAAGGACTTCTAACCATCTTCTTATCTGAGAATAAACATAAACCAATTGGGTGAAAAAGGGGAGGACAGAAAGTCTGTTAATGAGTTGTATCTTTTTACGAGGTATCCATTTTTTTTTTTTATTTTTTATTAATTATTTATTAAAATAATACCTTGTTTTAACTCTATCGTACTATGTATCATTTGATAACCCAATAAATCCCATCGGCTCAAATCTAATTGAAATGGCAGAATTTCAAGGATATTTAGAAATAACTAGATCTTGGAAACATGAACTTCTATACCCACTTATTTTTCAGGAGTATATTTATGGATTTGCTCGTGATCATGATTTAAATTTAAATAGATCGAACTTATTGGAAAATGTGGGTTATGACAGTCAATATAGTTTCCTGATTGTAAAACGTTTAATTACTCGAATGTATCAACAGAATCATTTGATTATTTCCCTTAATGGTTCTAACCAAAATCAAGTTTTGGGGTTCAATAATAATTTTTATTTTCAAATGATATCAGAGGGGTTTGCAGTCGTTTTGGAAATTCCATTTTCCTTACGATTAGTATCTTCGTTAACAGGGGCAGAAAGCGTAAGGTATTATAATTTACGATCAATTCATTCAATATTTCCTTTTTTAGAGGACAAATTCTTACATTTAAATTATTTATCAGATGTTCTAATACCCTACCCGATTCATCTGGAAATCTTAGTTCAAACCCTTCGCTACTGGGTAAAAGACGCCTCTTTTTTGTATTTATTAGGAATTTTTCTTTACGAGTATTATAATTATAATTGTAATAGTCTTATTGTTCTTCTAAATAACTATATTACTATTTTTTCAAAAAGTAATACAAGATTTTTCTTGTTCCTGTATAATTCTCATCTTTGTGAATACGAATCCATCTTACTTTTTCTATGCAATAAATCTTCTCATTTACGATTAACAGTTTCCGGTGTCTTTTTTGAGCGAATATATTTCTATGGAAAAACAAAGCCTCCCGTAGAAGACGTCTTTGCTAATGATTTTTTGATTAGCCTATGGTTTCTCCAGGATCTCTTTATGCATTATGTTAGATATCAAGGAAAATCAATTCTTGCTTTAAAGGATACGCCCCTTTTGATAAATAAATGGAAATATTTTTTTGTACATTTATGGCAATATAATTTTTATGTGTGGTCTCAATCAGGAAGGGTGTATATAAACCAATTATGTAAGCGTTCCCTTGTCTTTTTGGGTTATCTTTCAAGTATGCGAATAAATCTTTCAGTTGTACGAACCCAAATGCTAGAAAATTCATTTAT